AATCCATACTCTCTTCGGAGAATCCGCTTCAACTATTCGTATCAAACAAATAATACAATATTGCAGAGTTGAAGGGAAATATCCAAACAAATATCTTATTCTTTTCAATAATCCATATTTGTAGCAATGAAATACTGTTGCTTGTTCCTTCCCAAAATTGAATATAATTGATTACAAATATCTATACTATAAAGGTCTATAAAGGACCAGAAATACCTTGCTTACGAATCATTGGGAAGTGCATTAACATAAATACAGCAGTAAGAAGGGGTAACACAAATGTGTGTAAACTATAAAAACGAGTCAAAGTTGATTGACCCACACTAGCACTTCCGCGTAATAACTCGACTAAGGGTGATCCTATTACAGGAATCGCGTCAGGTACACCTGTCACAATTTTGACTGCCCAATAACCGATTTGGTCCCAAGGTAAAGAATAACCGGTTACACCAAAAGATGCGGTCAATACACCCAGAACCACACCCGTAACCCAAGTTAATTCGCGAGGTTTTTTAAACCCACCGGTGAGATACACACGAAATACGTGCAGGATCATCATTAGAACCATCATACTTGCCGACCATCGATGAACTGATCGAATTAACCAACCAAAGTTGGCTTCAGTCATTATGTATTGAACTGAGGCAAAGGCCTCGGTAACGGTCGGACGATAGTAGAAAGTCATGGCAAACCCTGTGGCTACTTGTACTAAAAAACAAGTAAGTGTAATCCCTCCTAGACAATAAAATATGTTGACATGAGGAGGAACATATTTACTAGTTATATCATCTGCAATCGCCTGAATCTCGAGACGCTCTTCGAACCAATCATATACTTTATTGAGATAGGTAAACCAAGAGAACTCCCCCTCTGAGAACTGTATATGAGAATTTCATCTCGTACAGCTCAAGCATAAACACCCAAATACGAGTTGCAACGAATATTTAATAGAAAGTTTTCCTTTTCTTTTCTTATTATTATTCTGAGTCTCCAGATTAACTCTTCTCTGAAGATATGAAGGGAAACCCGCAAGCTATTCTTTGTGATGATAATGCTAAAAAATCAAGTTAGCTCATTCGTCTTTATGTTAATAGTTACAGGCCTCTTGAATCTTCTTTTCCCTATTTTTCTTTATTTGTTTGAGTTATTTTCTTTTTTTTGTTTGCACTTTTTATTATTGATAGAAATTCTCTTGTTGAGACCCTATGAATCGTTCAAAACCTCAGATTCATACTAGAACCACGATGATTGAATAAAGCCCCCAAGCTAAGCCCAAAAGTTCTCTGAGTAAGAACCATTTGATCATCACTTATTCAATTAAATAGATAAAAGGACTAAAAATTCGGAGAAACGAGACCGCGGGGCAAAAAAATCTTTGAATTTATTTTTGAATCCAGTCGCGAGGTCTGAATAGTAGGTATGAATCATAGTTCAAATATTTCTTGATCTATTATATTACGTATTATGTGCTCCAGATACAAAAATAAATATCCGACAAAGCAGAACCCATCTCTCTCAAGATGACAGATCTATTCTCTGTACTATCGATAGGATCAATTATAACAAGTCACACACTCATATTCCGGAAATACAGAAACAAAGGAATTCCACGATCGAACTTCCAGAATGGCCCAGAAATCAGAATCTTAAGTGATTCATTTTGGATTGAAAATCCAATGACTTGGTGGTTTTCTTTTTATAGACCTAATTCATCGAAATTCCATCCAGTAAAACCGATGAATTATAAATCTCGAGAATAATGGATAAGAATACTGCAAATAGTGCCATTGCAACCCCCATCAAAGGGGTAGTCCCCCAACCAGGAGCGACTTTTCCATATTCCGAATTTAACGGTTTCAATAAATTCCCTACAGTAGTTCCTCTTGGACGAGATTTAGAACTACCCTCAACGGTTTGTGTAGCCATAAATCCTATTGCATTAGTTGAGATCGGTTGACTTTGTATACCATTCTGTTGTAAATAAACGATCTTATCATAGATCCATTGTGGTCTTGAAATTTTATAATAATGGAAACAGCAACCCTAGTCGCCATCTTTATATCTGGTTTACTTGTTAGTTTTACCGGGTACGCCTTATATACCGCTTTTGGGCAACCCTCTCAACAACTAAGAGATCCATTCGAGGAACACGGAGACTAGTTGAAGTAAAGTAATGAGCCTACCATATTGGTAGGCTCATTACTTTACTTCAATTTAGATAATGTAAGATAATGAAAATCATTTTTTAGTCGGAACCTTAGGCGGCTCTCGAAAAAATATAGCGAAAAAAATAATTCCTAGAGTCGAGACTAAGAGGAATGTATAAACCAATGCTTCCATAAATTCGATCGTGGTTTACAATTATAGCTTCCACACCTGTTCATTTGGGAACATCTCCCCAATTAAGTTAAGAAAGGACAAGAATCAAAAAAAGGTCGGCGATTCAAATCAAGATTTCTTTGGTACTCTAAGGTCAAAGTTAAATCACAAAAGAGGCGAAAGATACAAGAGCAATGGTGTATCAGACTGCTTGTCTCTTTGTAGTTGGATCTCCAAGTTTTTGGAATGCTCCAAATTCCACTTGAGAATCCAAATCTGGGTCAATACCAGCAAAAACATCTCTGAATAAGGTTCTAGCACCATGCCAAATATGTCCGAAAAAGAAGAGTAAAGCGAACGAAGCGTGTCCAAAAGTGAACCAACCCCTCGGGCTGCTACGAAAAACACCATCAGATTTCAAAGTAGCACGATCTAATTCAAAAATTTCACCCAATTGAGCACGTCTAGCATACTTTTTCACAGTAGCGGGGTCGCTATAACTGACTCCATCGAGTTCGCCACCATAGAACTCAACAGTTACTCCTACCTGTTCGACACTATACTTAGATTCTGCCCTTCTAAAAGGAACATCGGCTCTTACAATTCCATCTCCATCTACCAAAACTACTGGAAATGTTTCAAAAAAAGTAGGCATACGACGTACAAACAGCTCGCGCCCCTCTTTATCTCTAAAGATGGGATGTCCTAACCATCCAACAGCAATTCCATCCCCGTTGTCCATCGAGCCCGCTCTAAATAATCCCCCTTTTGCTGGGTTATTTCCAATGTAATCATAAAAAGCTAATTTTTCGGGAATTTTAGACCAAACTTCTGATAAACTCTGATTTTCGGCTAGTCCGGCACCAACCCTTCGATATATTTCTTGTTGGAAGTATCCTTGATCCCATTGATAACGAGTGGGACCAAATAATTCGATCGGAGTAGTTGCAGAGCCGTACCACATAGTTCCAGCAACAACAAAAGCTGCAAAAAAGACAGCAGCAATACTACTGGAAAGTACAGTTTCAATATTACCCATCCGTAATCCTTTGTAAAGACGTTGGGGCGGGCGGACACTAAGATGGAATAGGCCTGCTAATATGCCCAACGTACCCGCTGCAATATGATGGGAGGCTATTCCTCCCGGAACAAAAGGATCAAAACCCTCCACCCCCCACGCAGGATTTACAGATTGTACTTTTCCGGTTAGTCCATAAGGATCGGACACCCATATTCCAGGACCATACAAGCCTGTTACATGAAATGCACCAAATCCAAAGCAAGCTAATCCTGAGAGAAATAAATGAATTCCAAAGATCTTGGGCAAATCTAAAGAGGGTTTCCCTGTACGTTCATCAGAGAATATTTCGAGATCCCAATATACCCAATGCCAGATAGCTGCCAAGAAGCACAAACCAGAAAACACAATATGTGCCCCGGCCACACCTTCGTAACTCCAAATACCCGGATTCGTTATAGTCCCTCCTGTAATACTCCAACCACCCCATGAGTTGGTTATTCCTAACCGAGTCATGAAGGGTATAACGAACATACCTTGTCTCCACATTGGATCAAGAACGGGGTCAGAGGGATCAAAAACGGCTAATTCGTAGAGAGCCATTGAACCGGCCCAACCAGAAACGAGAGCTGTATGCATTATATGCACAGCAAGCAACCGACCGGGATCATTCAATACGACGGTATGAACACGATACCAAGGCAAACCCATGGAAATACCTCTTTATCAAAGAAAAATATACACTATGTAACTTTATCGCATTGGAAAAGACTATGCTATGGACCTCTCCCTTTCAATGGATTATTTCGGAGCAAGGGTTCGTTTTTTTTAATTCCATTTCATTGGTAATAATGGAACAATTCCGTTCGTAGGAACAAAGATAAGCAGATCTATTCTATACCCGATAAGTACCAATACGCAATGGGGGGATTGGTCCCATTTTCTATGAGCGAATGCGTAGATACTTGGTCATCATTCGAACAGCTCGACCCATTCGTAAAATTTCCCTTTATTCCTTTCGTCTTACTCTAGAAACTTTCTAATCTAAGGATAAAATACGACATTACGTTTCCACATCAAAGTAAAATATAGTACTTAACTCCCCTTTCTTTCAGTTGATGCCTATTGGTGTTCCAAAAGTACCTTTTCGGAGTCCCGGAGAGGAAGATGCAGTTTGGGTTGACGTATAGTGCGACTTGTCAGACATATTGGGTCATATGGAATTTTCCCGTTCTCTCCCCCGATCGAGATACCCTCTGTTTCGCCCAAAAAAATTGCTTGAACCACCAATTCAATAATTTGGAGCGTGAAGTACAATTAGATCCTTTTTGGGGGGGTCAAGATCAATATTAATATTATTCATTATCCAAATTTATGGTTGGCTTGGTTGGACCAATCCAATAAAATGAAGTATCCAGGCTCCGTTCAGAAAACACCCAGTTGGTAATCGAGATATGATTACCACTTGTATCCTAAACGATTACTTTATAACATATAGGCGATCTCAAACTAAACTGCCAATCAATAAAACAATATTGATTACTATGACTCCATCGAATATTTGTCGTAAGAAAGGCACGAAATGCGTTGAAAAAAAAAAGTCGTACCAAAAGAGCGGTATTGGGATCATTTGTCCTATATGTACAAATTGAAGTCGGGCGGATCTTTACCCGGAGTAGAACATAAACCTAAAATAATTGAGGAGGCCCATTCAGGAACAAGAAAATTACATCGTAATTTGGATTAGATTTCGATGAAACAATACATCAATGAGAGGTTAATTCAATAAGTTTAGTGGATTCTTTTCTTTTTTACGGAGAGGCGAGCAAAAAAAGAGAAAAACTTTCTCAAAAAAAAATAGACGAAAAAGCCCCCTTATTACATTAGGAGGTAGAAAAGTCCTACTATAAAAAAGGAAGGTGGGCTGGAATCAACACATTGATTCTTTTTTCACAATTTTTTTGAACCGTATGCATCAAAAGGTGCGTGTACGGTTCATAAGGGATAAATTTTTGTCCTAATCAACCGACTTCATCGAGAAAGATTACTTTTTTTAGGCCAAGGGGTTGATAGCGAGATCTCAAACCAACTTATCGGTCTGATGGTATATCTCAGTATAGAGGATGAAACCCGGGATCTTTTTTTGTTTATAAACTCGCCCGGCGGGTGGGTAATACCCGGAGTAGCAATTTATGATACTATGCAATTTGTGCCACCAGATGTACATACAATATGCATGGGATTAGCCGCTTCAATGGGATCTTTCATCCTGGTCGGAGGAGAAATTACCAAACGTATAGCATTCCCTCACGCTTGGCGCCAATGCGTTTTTTTGAGAGAAAAAAGAAGACTATGCCTTCGCGATATGTAATATTAAATGAATGAATAAAATAATAATATTCAGTAATAATAGCATGGCACTTCGAGTTCGATATGAACAAACTCTTTTTGTTTTTTCATAACATGAAATTATGTATCGGGCGAGTAATATGAGACTGACTAAAGGGTATTCTGATTTTATCTTATCTATCCGGGGGTCATTTCAGCGTCACAAACTTTTTTGTTTTCACACCATGAGTATCTTTCGAATATTTATGTTATGAAAGAGTACTAAAATGAAAAAAAAAAAGATCTTTTTTTTTTACTTACTTTGATTTGATCGGATTAAAAAGAAACTTTGGGATTGCTGAATCACATACGAGATAAATGATAAATATAGAAAGCAACGGAACCATCATAGTATTTTTTAACTCCCCCGAAAAGAAGGGTGGTAAATGGGTCACTTAATGATTTGGAATGTATCCAATTTCTTTTTTTGCTCGACGGAAAGGAAAAGTAAAGTCCACTGTGGAGCCGTATGCAATGCACAAAAATGCCTGTACGGTTGTTCAATTATATATATAAGAATTTTATTCTTGGTATTCTTTATCTCTTTTCTTTGTCCGATCGTATGAGATCAAGGAACCATTAATTATGTTATATCATCAGGGTAATGATCCACCAACCTGCTAGTTCTTTTTATGAGGCACAAACAGGAGAATTTGTCCTAGAAGCGGAAGAACTTCTGAAACTCCGCGAAACCCTCACAAGGGTTTATGTACAAAGAACGGGCAACCCATTGTGGGTTGTATCCGAAGATATGGAAAGGGATGTTTTTATGTCAGCAACAGAAGCCCAAGCTCATGGAATTGTTGATCTTGTAGCGGTTGAAAACACCGGGGATTTCACGTAAATACGTGATTCCTTTTTGAACCATAACTTGGATTCGGATGAACCTAAATTTAAAATTTTATCTTCTTACCGGGGTAAATATAGGGTAAGGTAAAAAGTATAAAAATAATTCAGAATCAGAATAATCTGGTTAGGATTGTCTGGTTAGGATTGATCTAAACCAGCCCATTTTATATATGATTTAGCATGCCAACTATTAAACAACTTATTAGAAACACAAGACAGCCAATAAAAAATGTAACAAAATCCCCCGCTCTTCGGGGATGTCCTCAGCGTCGAGGAACATGTACTAGGGTGTATGTGCGACTCGTTCAGATCATGAGCTGGAACTAAATTAAAGAACAAATTTTCCAGTATCCATGACCAGCACGAATGAATATTCTGGAAGAATTCCATAAATATCTAAAACCTTCGTTGTGCCATTATGTATTAAATTTATGGTTTCTATTGGTGCAAATCCAATCACCTCCATTGGAGATGAGAAGCAATTCCCCATTGGTAGCAAATGGTTATTCATTAAGCGGGGGAAACCGTATTTAAGAAGCAAAAGAATTAGGCTCCCACTCTTGCAATAACGGACTAACAGGGTCAGTTACCTAGCCAACCTTTGTAATTAAATACCGTTACTGTATGGGTAGATCTCATTGTGAAAAGACCTATTACTAGATAATTCATGGGTAGAGTCAAAGAATGTGAACTGTACAAGTTACTAATAACATTTAACATTGATTACTGAGGGAAGGGGCTCCGGTGTATAGAGAGGACCTCACCGTTTAAGAAGCAACCATAGAAACGACGGAACCCACTATTTATCTATTTACCTTTATTTTTTATTGATACTTTATACTATATTCAATTCAACTTAATTCACAATTGACTATATTTAATATAATATTTAATTTATTTTTATTTGTTGCTATTTAGTATCAATAAAATAAAATGGATTTTTTTATTTCGAGGTTAAATACCTGGAAAAAATCGTGGTCGGGAAGGTCATAGTAGCAAAAGCCATTGGAATTTTTTTTATACATTGGAAGAATCCGTTTTGTTATTAATAGACCAGGAAAGGGGAAAAGAATGACTGAAAGAAAAAATCAATTAGTTATTCATCAAAGTTTCATTTGATTCAATGACCAGAATTAGACGAGGGTATGTAGCTCGGAGACGTAGAACAAAAATTCGTTTATTTGCATCAACCTTTCGAGGGACTCATTCAAGACTTACTCGAAGTACTATTCAACAGAAAATGAGAGCCTTGGTTTCTGCTCATCGGGATAGGGGCAGGCAAAAGAGAAATTTTCGCCGTTTGTGGATCACTCGGATAAATGCAGCAATTCGTAAGACAGGGGTATCCTATAGTTATAGTAAATCAATACATGATCTGTACAAGAGGCAATCGCTTCTTAATCGTAAAATACTTGCACAAATAGCAATATCAAATACGAATTGTCTTTACATGATTTCCAACAAGATTCTTAAGAAAGGATATTATTAGAAGGAATACACCATACTGATTTAAATGGAGCCCCGGAGAATGAGCTCCGGGAAGATAGGGTAGAAATTTATATAATAAATGTAATTAATTCAAATTAATATAGTTTTTTAAAGAATGAACACTAAAAAAAAAAAAAGAAGAAACGTTTATTTTTCTTACTCATTTTTTTCTTACGACGCGACAATCGAATTTTCATTTTCTAATTTTAAAAATTCCTCAATTGCAATTGAATCAAAATTCCAATCTGAAACCCAACTCAGATTAATTGATTTTTTATTCTATTTATTTCTAGTTCGAGGACCCGTGGTTCTAGGAGTTGACTCAGTTCTCTCAAATTGTTTCTCATTATTAAGAAAAGGTAACAAAGATAAAATACGAGCTTGTTTTATAGCAACAGTAATTAATCGTTGTTGTTTCAAAGTCAATCTATTCACTCGTCTAGATAATATTTTTCCTTGTTCACTAATAAATCGACTAATTAAACTCATGTTTCTATAATCAATTCGATCCCCCGACCCAATTGGGGGCAAACGCCTACGAAAAGATCGCTTGGATTTAAGAAAAAGTCGCTTGGATTTATCCATGGTTTATTCCTTATCTTTAAAATCCTATTTCTAATATTCTAATTGAATTTGGGATCCGACCCAAATAGGATTCGGTTTTTTTGTTTATTTATTATGTATGTAATTATTAAATTATCGAATTGATTCCTGTTCCTTGTAGGGATTACACACGCGTTCAATTTTATCTATTTCTTTATCTCCCCATGAATCGTATGCTTGTAACAATAGGGACAAAATTTTCTCAATTCCAATCGACTAGGCGTATTGTGCCGATTCTTTTGAGTAATATATCTGGAAATGCCCCGCGATTTCTTATTAATATCGTTTCGAACACAACTGTTACATTCCAAAATAACTCTTGTTCTTACATCTTTACCCTTAGCCATGAACCTCCCTTTTTATTTTGGATTCACTCAACTCTTCCATTTTTGATCCGAAACGAAGAAGAAAAAAAGAAGTTGCTGACTCGAAATTCAATTCTTAAATCTTCCATTTTCATTGCGGTCAATATCAATAGAGAAATAATAATAAGTAATACAAGAATTTCTAAATATCAATTAAATTAGTTTAGGTCTAAATACCTGCATTTCATTTACATATCTTGTATGCTGCCACTGTCCCCTATCTCTATTAATTTAATTCCGACGAAACCCGGGTTTCGTTGCCGATGAATCTTCTTTGATTCTTTCTCGCTTTTTTATCCGAAGACAGAAAGAAAAAAAGGGCTTAGTCACAGAAAATTTCTTGTTTCTCGAATCTTATTCATACCTAGCTAGAATGAAAAAAATGGGAATGTCAACGCATCTGGGAATAAACGATTGATCTCAATCAATAGACCTGCTAAAGACCCAAACCATAGAGTGCTTAACACAGGTGCCACGGAGAGATATGTTTTTAGATCTCGCATTGAAAATACTCCTTTTTTTGTAATAGTAATACATATATAATCAGATACATGTGTCATTAAGGATCGCTTGTATTTGTCCGCAGAATCCCTAACTAAAATGGATATATCGAACGACCCGGTAGATTTCAATTTTGTACAGAAAAGACGCCCACTTACTTTCTGAACATTACCGATATAATATTAATATATATCTATTTATTGTTAATTAATTTAATTGGATTTCTTTTATTATATGTGTTATATGAGAATATGTTATATGAGACGAAAAAGAAGAAATGGCAAGAGGTTTATTAATCGAGAAAATGACGATGTGGAAAACAAGACGGGGATTCTCTACAATGACACTGTAGGTCAATTGAAAGGGATGTAGCGCAGCTTGGTAGCGCGTTTGTTTTGGGTACAAAATGTCACAGGTTCAAATCCTGTCATCCCTATCTATTACTTCTCCCGTGTGCAGCAACGAAGGA